TTCTACCCTTTCCTGGGAGTCGATGACTATTCATAGCTATTACCTTGACACCAAAGAAGAGTTCGACCCAATGCTTTATTTCTGTCCTAGTTGATCCTGATTCGACATTAGAAGTATATTGATTGTTCCCCAATAACCGAATACTTTTGTCTGTAAATACTGCATATTTGATTCCATCCATAAATCCATTTTCTTCCCTATGAGTTCCAGTATCGATAAGAATTCTATTTCTTACTGTTCATATGTTATGGTATGAATATACCATACCAATTCGTTATGTATGGATGATGAGATTTCATTGATACAGAGCCAATTCCAATAGACGTATTGAACGTTCCCGTTGGCGTGCATCCAGCAGGAATTGAACCTACGAATTTGCCAATTATGAGTTGGGCGCTTTAACCATTCAGCCATGGATGCGTAACGGGGATCGTCGTACATCGTGAATAACCAAATTCCAATTGAAATGAAATCCTTAGGAGGAATCAATGAAGCAGGAAGCAGTGAAACGACATCCATTAAAATCCTGGATCTTCGAATTGAGAGAGATATTGAGAGGGATCAAGAATTATCACTATTTCTTAGATTCGTGGACCAAATTCGATTCCGTGGGATCTTTCACTCACATTTTTTTCCACCAAGAACGTTTTATGAAACTCTTTGACCCCCGAATTTGGAGTATCCTACTTTCACGCGATTCACAGGGTTCAACAAGCAATCGATATTTCACGATCAAAAGTGTAGTACTGCTTGCAGTAGCGGTCCTTATATATCGTATTAACAATCGAAATATGGTCGAAAGAAAAAATCTCTCTTTGATGGGGCTTCTTCCTATACCTATGAATTCCATTGGACCCAGAAATGATACATTGGAAGAATCTTTTGGGTCTTCCAATATCAATAGGTTGATTGTTTCGCTCCTGTATCTTCCAAAAGGGAAAAAGATCTCTGAGAGTTGTTTCATGGATCCGAAAGAGAGTACTTGGGTTCTCCCAATAACTAAAAAGTGTATCATGCCTGAATCTAACTGGGGTTCGCGGTGGTGGAGGAACCGGATCGGAAAAAAGAGGGATTATAGTTGTAAGATATCTAATGAAACCGTAGCTGGAATTGAGATCTCATTCAAAGAGAAAGATATCAAATATCTGGAGTCTCCTTTTGTATCCTATACGGATGATCCGATCCGCAAGGACCATGATTGGGAATTGTTTGATCGTCTTTCTCCGAGGAAGAAGCGAAACATAATTAACTTGAATTCGGGACAGCTATTCGAAATCTTAGTGAAACACTGGATTTGTTATCTCATGTCTGCTTTTTGTGAAAAAAGACCAATTGAAGTGGAGGGTTTCTTCAAACAACAAGGAGCTGGGTCAACTATTCAATCAAATGATATTGAGCATGTTTCCCATCTCCTCTCGAGAAACAAGTGGGGTATTTCTTTGCAAAATTGTGCTCAATTTCATATGTGGCAATTCCGCCAAGATCTCTTCATTAGTTGGGGGAAGAATCCGCACGAATCGGATTTTTTGAGGAACGTATCGAGAGAGAATTGGATTTGGTTAGACAATGTGTGGTTGGTAAACAAGGATCGATTTTTTAGCAAGGTACGGAATGTATCGTCAAATATGCAATATGATTCCACAAGATCTATTTTCGTTCAAGTAACGGATTCTAGCCAATTGAAAGGATCTTCTGATCAACCCAGAGATCATTTTGATTCCATTAGTAATGAGAATTCGGAATATCACACATTGATCAATCAAAGAGAGATTCAACAACTAAAAGAAAGATCGATTCTTTGGGATCCTTCCTTTCTTCAAACGGAACGAACAGAGATAGAATCAGACCGATTCCCGAAATGCCTTTCTGGGGATTCCTCAATGTCCCGGCTATTCACGGAACGTGAGAAGCAGATGAATAATCATCTGCTTCCGGAAGAAATCGAAGAATTTCTTGGGAATCCTACAAGATCAATTCGTTCTTTTTTCTCTGACAGATGGTCAGAACTTCATCTGGGTTCGAATCCTACTGAGGGGTCCACTAGAGATCAGAAATTGTTGAAGAAACAACAAGATTTTTCTTTTGTCCCTTCCAGGAGATCGGAAAATAAAGAAATGGTTGATATGTTCAAGATAATTACGTATTTACAAAATACCGTCTCAATTCATCCTATTTCATCAGATCCGGGATGTCATATGGTTCCGAAGGATGAACCGGATATGGACAGTTCCAATAAGATTTCATTCTTGAACCAAAATTCATTTTTTTATTTATTTCATCTATTCCATGACCGGAACAGGGGAGGATACACGTTGCACCACGATTTTGAATCAGAAGAGGGATTTCAAGAAATGGCAGATCTATTAACTCTATCAATAACCGAGCCGGATCTGGTGTATCATAAGGGATTTGCCTTTTCTATTGATTCCTACAGATTGGATCAAAAAAAATTCTTGAATGAGGTATTCAACTCCAGGGATGAATCGAAAAAGAAATCTTT